ACCCATTGCCGATACTAAGTAGCAGTCAAAAATTTTTATCCATTTTTCATGATATTATGTATGGATCAGATATATCATGGCCAATTCCTAAGAAGATTCTTACACAATGGACTCTGATAAGTGAGACTTCGAATAAGTGTTTACAGAATCTTCTGTCCGAAGAAATGATTCATCGAAATAATGAGTCACCCGTTCCATTGATATGGGCACATCTGAGATCAAGAAATGCTCGGGATTTTCTCTATTCAATCCTTTTCCTTCTTCTTGTTGCTGGATATCTCGTTCGTATACATCTTCTCTTTGTTTCCCGAGCCTCTAGTGAGTTACAGACAGAGTTAGAAAAGATCAAATCTTTGATGATTCCATCATACATGATGGAGTTGCGAAAACTTCTGGATAGGTATCCTACATCTGAACTGAATTCTTTCTGGTTAAAGAATCTCTTTCGAGTTGCTCTGGAACAATTAGGAGATTCTCTGGAAGAAATACGGGGTTCTGCTTCTGGTGGCAACATGCTATTGGGTGGTGGCCCCGCTTATGGGGTCAAATCAATACGTCCTAAGAAGAAATATTTGAATATCAATCTCATCGATCTCATAAGTATCATACCAAATCCCATCAATCGAATCGCTTTTTCGAGAAATACGAGACATCTAAGTCGTACAAGTAAAGAGATCTATTCATTGATAAGAAAAAGAAAAAACGTGAACGGTGATTGGATTGATGATAAAATCGAATCCTGGGTCGCGAATAGCGATTCGATTGATGATGAAGAAAGAGAATTCTTGGTTCAGTTCTCCACCTTAACGACAGAAAAAAGGATTGATAAAATTCTATTGAGTCTGACTCATAGTGATCCTTTATCAAAGAATGACTCTGGTTATCAAATGATTGAACAACCGGGATCCGTTTACTTACGATACTTAGTTGACATTCATCAAAAGTATCTAATGAATTATGAGTTCAATGGATCCTGTTTAGCAGAAAGACGGGTATTCCTTGCTCATTATCAGACAATCACTTATTCACAAACCTCGTGTGGGGCTAATTGTTTTCATTTCCCATCTCATGGAAAACCCTTTTCGCTCCGCTTAGCCCTATCCCCTTCTAGGGGTATTTTAGTGATAGGTTCCATAGGAACTGGACGATCCTGTTTGGTCAAATACCTAACTACAAACTCCTATGTTCCTTTCATTACGGTATTTCCGAACAAGTTCCTGGATGACAAGTCTAAAGGTTATCTTATTGATGATAGTGACGATATCCATATTGATGATAGTGACGATATTGATGATGACCTTGATACGGAGCTGCCAACTATGACGAATGTGCTAACTATGTATATGACGCCGAAAGTAGACCGATTTGATATCGCCCTTCAATTCGAATTAGCAAAAGCAACGTCTCCTTGCATAATATGGATTCCAAACATTCATGATTTGCATGTGAATGAGTCGAATTACTTATCCCTCGGTCTATTAGAGAACCGTCTCTCCAGGGATTGTGAAAGATGTTCCACTAGAAAGATTCTTGTTATTGCTTCGACTCATATTCCCCAAAAAGTGGATCCCGCTCTAATAGCTCCGAATAAATTAAATACATGCATTAAGATACGAAGGCTTCTTATTCCACAACAACGAAAGCACTTTTTCATTCTTTCATATACTAGGGGATTTCACTTGGAAAAGAAGATGTTCCATACTAACGGATTCGGGCCCATAACCACGGGTTCCAATGCACGAGATCTTGTAGCACTTATCAATGAGGCCCTATCAATTAGTATTACACAGAAGAAATCCATTATAGAAACTAATACAATTAGATCAGCTCTTCATAGACAAACTTGGGATTTGCGATCCCAGGTAAGATCGGTTCAGGATCATGGGATACTTTTCTATCAGATAGGAAAGGCTGTTGCACAAAATGTACTTCTAAGTAATTGCCCCATATATCCTATATCTATCTATATGAAGAAGAAATCATGTAAGGAAGGGGATTCTTATTTGTACAAATGGTACTTCGAACTTGGAACGAGCATGAAGAAATTAACGATACTTCTTTATCTTTTGAGTTGTTCTGCCGGATCGGCCGCTCAAGATCTTTGGTCTTCACCCGGACCCGATGAAAAAAATGGGATCACTTCTTATGGATTCGTTGAGAATGATTCTGATCTAGTTCATGGCCTATTAGAAGTAGAAGGCGCTCTGGTGGGATCCTCACGGACAGAAAAAGATTGCAGTCAGTTTGATAATAATCGAGTGACATTACTTCTTCGGCCCGAACCAACGAATCAGTTAGATATGATGCAAAATGGATCTTGTTCTATCGTTGATCAGAGATTTTTATATGAAAAATACGAATCGGGGTTTGAAGAAGGGGAAGGAGCCCTCGATCCGCAACAGATAGAGGAGGATTTATTCAATCACATAGTTCGGGCTCCTAGAATATGGCGCCCTTGTGGCAATCCATTTGATTGTATCGAAAGGCCCACGGAATTGGG